AGTTCTGCTTCCGTGTTGCTCTTGTATTGTTTTTTCTTTTTACGTTTTTTCATATCTGATTCAGGATAATCTTCTTCAATATCTTTTTGTTGGTTTGAAAGAAGGGGTCCAAGATCTCCTTGGGTTTGTGCATCTGATCCAAGATTTCCTTGGCCTGCAGGTTCTTTTTCTTCTTGATTTCGATTCTTTAATGCAAAAGATTTTTTTTCATTCGATGGAATAAAAGGATCCTTTTGTTGCTTTCCATTGATGTTTTGATTTTCACTAAGATTTTCATTTATATTTAAATTGAAAAGAAGTAATTTGCTTGGTATAGCCCATGGTTTCATTTTATAGGCATTATAAAGTAGCACAAATTCTGGGAAGAACCAAAATTCCAGATTTGATATGGGACGATTTAGTATTTCTTCATTCATTCCCATCCAATCAAAAACAAATCTTTTTTGATTGGGTGGGTTGATTTCTTGATTTTGATGAATCGTAAGATAAAAAAGACCTATCTTATCAATTTTCTCAATTATTTGATAATTATTAATGGTGGTTTTAGTATTTTTATTATTGTTGGTATCGAGCTTGATCCATGCTTCAATATCGACTTTTTTTCTAAGACAAAAATTGAGAATTTTCCAATCAAAATATTTTCTATCCAGGTTTTTATCCATATACATAATATCACCCTCTCCTAAATAATTATTTATAGGGGTACCTCCGAGCATATCAAATAATTGGTGTTTATGTGTGTTGTAATTATAAGAAATTTCTTGGTTCTTATTTCCTTGTAATGGTGATCCATAAATATATGAGGTCTTCTTATTTTCATAATTAATAGATTTATATGATAAAAGATCATATCTATAGTATTTTTGAAAATTATCTTTTTGATTTGGTAATGAATATACTCCATAATCAGTTTGTTTGTTGTAATGCATTAATTGGCCTTTTTCATATGAATCCCGTTTGTTTAAATCCTTATTATTTTGAGCTGTACGACGTTGCTTGACTCTATTTCGCCATTTTGGTGGTATTAATCTAGACCATCTAATCTGAGATAAATTGTATTGATACTGATCTCTTAACCAATTTTTCCATTCATTCATTCCAGAATTCCGAAGTTTCTTATGATTTAATTCGGAATGAAATATGCCTTTTGTTCCAAAAAAATTCTTTATTCCAGTCTTAAGAAAAAAAGATGTTCCGTGATATTGCAGAACAGATCTTAACTTATACAAGTTAATAATTTGTGTTTGTGATAATTTGTAAAATACATATGCTTGTGACAAGGAGGATAAGTCACAAAAAATCTGTGAATTTTTATTATTACTAATATTATAAAGTGACTTTTTTATATTGGAAATAAAGTCAATTTTCTTTTGATTTGTTTTATCAATTCTTTCGTGACTTATTTCAGTATTGTAAATGTATTTATCAATAATTTTTTTTGTTGATTCAAGAAAAAGTTGGGTATTGATTCTGGGAATATTAATGATAGATAGAAAGATATCTATGTATATCTTTTCAATGAAAAATTTTATAAAATAATGTAATTTACGGATTAATCGAACATTTCTTCTTTTTAATATTTGCCAAATATTTTTTTGTGATTCTAATTTTTTAACATTATAACTTCTTTTGTTAGGACTAATATTTTTTACTGGAGTTTCTTTTTTTTTCTCTTTTGTAATTCTTTCGATTTGAGTTCGAATTGTGCTTGTTCTATCAGTTAGATCTTTCATTTTTTTTTCTGTTAATGAATAATTTGGCCAATTCGTAGATCGAATTTGACTAAATGATTCATGAATTATCTGATTATTGATTATAGAATCTTTTTCTTTTTTAGTTTCCTTCGATTCATCTACTTCTCTCGATCTAAATAATAGAATTGGATTCACTTTTGAAAGTTCTTTGTTTATTTTTTTTATAAATAGAACGCTTTTGATAATCCATTTTTTTGTTTCTTTTGAAACTCTTAGAAAGAATTTTGTTCTTTCTTTTAAAAATTTTAGAACTATAAAATATTTCTTTTTCAATTTTCCAATTTTTTTTTCGAGTTTCTTAAAAATGGGTTCAAAAAAAGAAGGCCGTTTTCGGGGAGAACCAAAAGGAAGGCTAGCTTCCATTCCCCAAACTGTTAAAAAGCAAAAATCATCTGTTTGCCCTTTTCCTTTCTTTTTCATTAGATCTCTATGAGAGGATCGTAGCTTAGATTTGTGCCAAGGTTTCAGACAGAAAGGAAATAAGATCTTTATCTGAATACCGTCTATTAACCAATTTTTTGGAAATTCTGTTTCTGATAATTGAACACCGTTATAGGTGCATTTAACATGCATTTCTCTATTCCATTCCTTTAAATCCTCAGACCACTCAGGAAATTGCAATAATAACATACGTCCAATATTTTTAGCTATTATTAATGAAGGTAATATAATATATTTTCTAAGAATTGATTGAGTTACTAACATAGAACCTCTTATTACTTGAGCCAACGGAATGGTATCCCAGG